GCCCATGTAGCTTAAATCAAAGCATAGCACTGAAAATGCTAAAATGGACCGTAAAAAGTTCCATGGACATAAAGGTTTGGTCCTAGCCTTACTATCAGCCTTAACCCCACTTACACATGCAAGTCTCCGCAGCCCTGTGAGAATGCCCCCAATTTCCCACACGGAAATAGGGAGCCGGCATCAGGCACAATTACTTTAGCCCAAGACGCCTTGCTCAGCCACACCCCCAAGGGAACTCAGCAGTGACAAACATTAAGCCATAAGTGAAAACTTGACTTAGTCCAGGTTAAGAGGGCCGGTAAAACTCGTGCCAGCCACCGCGGTTATACGAGAGGCCCTAGTTGATAAATGCGGCGTAAAGAGTGGTTATGGAATTATTTTTATTAAAGCCGAAAGCCCCTTAGACTGTCATACGCACCCAGAGGCTAGAACCCCACTAAACGAAAGTAGCTTTATTAATGCCCACCAGAACCCACGACAGCTGGGACACAAACTGGGATTAGATACCCCACTATGCCCAGCCATAAACCTAGATACTCTTACACAACTAGTATCCGCCAGGGAACTACGAGCATTAGCTTAAAACCCAAAGGACTTGGCGGTGCCTCAGACCCCCCTAGAGGAGCCTGTTCTAGAACCGATAATCCCCGTTTAACCTCACCACTCCTTGCCCTTTCCGCCTATATACCACCGTCGCCAGCTTACCCTGTGAAGGATTAAAAGTAAGCAAAATGGAAACCTTCCAAGACGTCAGGTCGAGGTGTAGCACACGAAGTGGGAAGAAATGGGCTACATTGCCTGATTCAGGCTATTCACGGAAGGTCACCTGAAACGGTAACTCTAAGGTGGATTTAGCAGTAAGGGGGGAATAGAGCGCCCCCTTGAAGTCGGCTCTGAGGCGCGCACACACCGCCCGTCACTCTCCCCAACAACCACACCACCAAGATAAATAACACCACAAAAGAAATAAAGGGGAGGCAAGTCGTAACATGGTAAGTGTACCGGAAGGTGCACTTGGAATAATTAGGACGTGGCCGAGATAGTCAGGCAACTCCCTTACACTGAGTTTACACCCATGCAAGTTGGGTCGTCCTAAGCTAGCAAGCTAGCTCAAACACCATAGCTAAAATTACAATTTACACTACTATTCATAAACCAAAACACCCACAACCAAACCATTTGACCCCCCCAGTACGGGCGACAAAAAAGGATTCCAATGAAGCTATAGATAAAGTACCGCAAGGGAAAGCTGAAAAAGAAATGAAAAAACCCATCAAAGCATAAAAAAGCAGAGAACCCCTCGTACCTTTTGCATCATGATTCAGCCAGTAATATACATGCAAAGCGACCTCTAGTTTGTAACCCCGAAACCCGACGAGCTACTCCGGGACAGCCAATCCAGGGCTAACCCATCTCTGTGGCAAAAGAGTGGGAAGATCTCCGAGTAGAAGCAAAAGACCTACCGAGCCGGGTTATAGCTGGTTGCCCGAAAAATGAATAAAAGTTCAGCCCCGTTCAACTCAACTCACAACGGTAATACCACAAAAGACGAAGAGTCACCAAACGGGAGTTAGTCGAAGGAGGTACAGCTCCCCCGACAAAGGACACAACCTTTCAAGAAGATTAAGGAATAAACCAATCAAGGCACCAGGTCCCGGTGGGCCTAAAAGCAGCCACCCAAACAGAAAGCGTTAAAGCTCAGACCAAAGAACGCCTATTATTTGATTAGAAACTCCAAAATCTCTCCAACCATTGGGCCTCTCTATGCTCCCATAGAAGAGATTATGCTGAAACGAGTAACAAGAAGATTGAACTTCTCCCCGCACAAGTGTAAGTCGAACCGGACTCACCATCGACAATTAACGAACCCAAAAACAGAGGGCCCCACACCACTACTATTTCTAGTCAAGAAAACCATGTCCCCCTCATCGTTAACCCCACACAGGAGTGCCCAACCAGGGAAAGACCAAAAGAAAAAAAAGGAACTCGGCAAACCTAAACCCCGCCTGTTTACCAAAAACATCGCCTCTTGACAATGAAAATATAAGAGGTCCCACCTGCCCTGTGACCAAAAGTTTAACGGCCGCGGTATCCTAACCGTGCGAAGGTAGCGCAATCAATTGCCTTTTAAATGAAGGCCTGTATGAATGGTATAACGAGGGTTTGACTGTCTCTTTTTTCCAGTCAGTGAAACTGATCTGTCCGTGCAGAAGCGGACATAACCCTACAAGACGAGAAGACCCTATGGAGCTTTAGACACCAACCAACCATGAGAAGCAATTCAAGCCAACATGCCCCAAACCCCCATGGAACTGGAATAATAGTCTTAGGTTGGGGCGACCACGGGAGAAAGAAAAGCTCCCGAGCAGATCAGGGCTACCCTGAAACTAAGAGTTACAACTCTAAGTCACAAAAATTTTGACTGAAATGATCCGGTCACAACCGATCAACGGAACAAGTTACCCTAGGGATAACAGCGCAATCCCCTCCCAGAGTCCATATCGACAAGGGGGTTTACGACCTCGATGTTGGATCAGGACATCCTAATGGTGCAGCCGCTATTAAGGGTTCGTTTGTTCAACGATTAAAGTCCTACGTGATCTGAGTTCAGACCGGAGTAATCCAGGTCGGTTTCTATCTGTAAGACAACCACTCCTAGTACGAAAGGACCGGAGTGGAAAGGCCCATGCCAAGAGCAAGCCTTCCATTTACCTGCTGAAAACAACTAAAGCAGACAAGAGTGGGTTCTACCCAGGCCTGAGAGAAAGGCCACTCATCAATTCGCGCTAGGGTGGCAGAGCCCGGTAAATGCAGAAAGCCTAAGCCTTTCCCCCCGGAGGTTCAAATCCTCCCCCTAACTCATGCTAAGCACCCTTATAACCCACATTATTAACCCACTAGCATACATTGTCCCCGTCCTACTAGCAGTCGCCTTTCTAACTCTAGTTGAGCGAAAAGTACTAGGATATATACAATTACGAAAAGGCCCAAACGTAGTAGGACCATACGGACTATTACAACCAATCGCAGATGGAGTCAAACTATTTATTAAAGAACCAATCCGCCCCTCCACCTCCTCCCCATTTCTGTTTTTAGCCACCCCAACCCTAGCACTCACACTAGCACTTACCCTGTGAGCCCCTCTCCCCATACCCCACCCCGTCACAGACTTAAACCTTAGCATACTATTCATTCTAGCACTATCAAGCCTAGCTGTTTACTCAATTTTAGGCTCAGGCTGAGCATCAAATTCAAAATACGCCCTAATCGGTGCTTTACGAGCAGTAGCCCAGACTATTTCTTACGAAGTAGCATTAGGACTCATCCTGCTCTCAACAATTGTATTTACAGGAGGCTTCACACTTACAATGTATAGCATTACACAAGAGGCCATCTGACTGCTCGCCCCCGCATGGCCACTAGCAGCAATATGATTCGTCTCCACACTAGCCGAAACAAATCGAGCCCCATTTGATTTAACCGAAGGCGAGTCAGAATTAGTATCAGGATTTAATGTAGAATACGCAGGAGGACCATTCGCACTATTTTTTCTAGCAGAATATGCCAACATCCTATTCATAAACACACTGTCCGCCATTTTATTTATAGGAGCCACTAACTTACCCATACTACCAGAACTCACCACCATCAACATCATAATCAAAGCCGCCTTTCTATCAGCTCTTTTCCTTTGAGTACGAGCCTCATATCCACGCTTCCGATATGACCAACTTATACATTTAGTATGAAAAAACTTCCTTCCTCTCACACTAGCCCTTATTATGTGACACACCGCCATTCCTCTCGCCACCGCAGGACTCCCCCCCCAACTATAAAGGAACTGTGCCTGAACGCCCAAGGGACACTTTGATAGAGTGAACTACAGGGGTTAAACTCCCCTCAGCTCCTTAGAAACAAGGGAATCGAACCCTTCCCCTGGAGATCAAAACTCCAAGTGCTTCCTCTACACCACTTTCTAGTAAGGTCAGCTAAATAAGCTTTTGGGCCCATACCCCAAACATGTTGGTTAAAACCCTTCCCATACTAATGAACCCCTATGTACTCAGCATTCTACTTATTAGCCTAGGACTAGGAACCACCCTCACCTTCATGAGCTCTCACTGGCTTCTAGCATGAATGGGCTTAGAAATCAACACTCTAGCTATTATCCCACTGATAGCCCAAAAACACCATCCCCGAGCAGTGGAAGCCACAACCAAATATTTTCTTATTCAAGCAACAGCAGCTGCCATAATCCTCTTTGCCGCATCAACAAACGCATGGATCTGCGGCCAATGAGACATCAACCACATATGCCACCCCCTCACCTCCACCATAACCATAACAGCCCTTGCATTAAAAATTGGACTAGCCCCCCTCCACCTATGATTGCCAGAAGTTCTTCAAGGAATCACCTTGACCACAGGACTAATTTTATCCACCTGACAAAAGTTAGCCCCCATCGCCCTCATCCTGCAAACAGCAAGCAATGCCAACCCCCTCTTACTCACTACCTTAGCATTAGCCTCAACCCTTGTAGGAGGGTGAGGAGGACTCAACCAAACACAACTACGAAAAATCCTAGCCTATTCATCAATCGCACACCTTGGATGAATAATCCTCGTCTCACAAATAGCCCCCCACATAACTACCCTAGCCCTTACACTTTACATCATTATGACAACCGCAGCCTTCCTCACACTAATCAACATTAACTCAACAAAAACCATTACCTTAACCCATGCCTGAACCAAAGCCCCAACACTAACAGCACTCACCTGCCTGATTTTACTCTCCCTAGGAGGTTTACCCCCTCTTACAGGATTTATGCCAAAATGACTTATTATTCAAGAACTCACTAATCAAGGACTAGCCCTCACAGCAACTATTATTGCACTTACAGCACTGCTCAGCCTATACTTTTACCTCCGCCTCACCCACGCCCTAACTCTTACTCTAGCCCCACAAACCTCAAACGCAACCACACCCTGACGCTCCCCAATTAAACAACCAACCCTTGCACTGTCAGTAAGCACTGTTCTAGCAACATGCCTACTGCCAATCACCCCAACAATTCTTTTACTAACCACCTAGGAACTTAGGATAACATCAAGACCATGAGCCTTCAAAGCTCCAAGTAGGAGGAAAATCTTCCTAGTTCCTGATAAGACTTGCAGGACTTTATCCCACATCATCTGAATGCAACCCAGATACTTTAATTAAGCTAAAGCCTTACTAGACAGGAAGGCCTCGATCCTACAAACTCTTAGTTAACAGCTAAGCGCCCTAACCAGCGAGCATCCGTCTACTTTCCCCGCCGCCTCAAAGTGAGGCGGGGAAAGCTCCGGCAGACGCTAATCTACATCTTCGGGTTTGCAACCCGACATGAACTTCACTACAGAGCTTGGTAGAAAAAGGAATTAAACCTTCGTAATCGGAGCTACAATCCGCCGCCTATTCTCTCGGCCAACCTACCTGTGGCAATCACACGTTGATTTTTCTCAACTAATCATAAAGACATTGGCACCCTTTATTTAGTATTTGGTGCCTGGGCAGGAATGGTGGGAACAGCATTAAGCCTTTTAATCCGAGCTGAATTAAGTCAGCCAGGGGCACTTCTAGGGGATGATCAAATTTATAATGTGATCGTAACCGCCCATGCTTTCGTCATAATCTTCTTCATAGTTATACCAATCCTAATTGGTGGCTTTGGAAATTGATTAGTGCCACTTATACTAGGGGCACCTGACATAGCATTCCCACGAATAAATAACATAAGCTTCTGACTTCTGCCCCCCTCATTTCTCTTATTGCTCGCCTCTTCTGGAGTTGAAGCCGGAGCAGGAACAGGGTGAACAGTTTATCCCCCCCTGGCAGGAAATCTAGCCCATGCAGGAGCGTCAGTAGACCTTACGATCTTTTCTCTCCACCTAGCAGGCATCTCCTCCATCCTGGGAGCAATTAATTTCATTACCACAATTATTAATATAAAACCCCCTGCAATTTCACAATACCAAACACCTTTGTTTGTCTGAGCTGTACTAATTACAGCAGTACTTTTACTTCTATCTCTTCCAGTTCTAGCCGCCGGGATTACAATGCTCCTTACGGACCGCAACCTAAACCCTACTTTCTTCGACCCGGCAGGGGGAGGTGACCCCATTCTTTACCAACACCTCTTCTGGTTCTTCGGACATCCTGAAGTCTATATTTTAATTCTACCGGGATTTGGAATTATTTCTCACATCGTAGCATACTACGCAGGAAAAAAAGAACCATTCGGCTACATGGGAATAGTATGAGCTATAATGGCCATTGGACTGCTGGGGTTTATCGTTTGAGCCCATCATATATTTACAGTCGGCATAGATGTAGACACCCGAGCCTATTTCACATCCGCAACAATAATTATTGCTATTCCAACAGGTGTTAAAGTGTTCAGTTGACTTGCTACCCTACACGGAGGGGCAATTAAGTGAGAAACCCCCATACTCTGAGCCCTGGGGTTTATCTTCTTATTCACGGTAGGGGGACTCACCGGCATCGTGCTAGCCAATTCGTCACTCGACATTGTTCTTCATGACACATACTATGTAGTCGCACACTTCCACTATGTCTTATCGATAGGCGCCGTCTTCGCCATCGTGGCAGCATTTGTGCACTGGTTCCCTCTATTTACAGGGTATACCCTACATAGCACTTGAACAAAAATTCACTTTGGAGTAATATTCGTAGGAGTTAACCTTACCTTCTTCCCACAACACTTCCTAGGACTAGCAGGAATGCCTCGACGATACTCCGACTACCCAGACGCATACACCCTTTGAAATACAGTTTCCTCAATCGGATCTTTAATTTCGCTCGTAGCAGTTATCATATTCCTGTTCATTATTTGAGAAGCATTCGCTGCTAAACGAGAGGTAGCATCAGTAGAATTGACTATTACAAATGTAGAGTGACTTCACGGATGCCCTCCCCCCTACCACACTTATGAAGAACCAGCATTTGTGCAAGTAAAATAACGAGAAAGGAGGGAATCGAACCCCCATAAAATGGTTTCAAGCCATCCACATCACCACTCTGACACTTTCTTAATCTGAGGCACTAGTAAAAAACTTACCTTGTCTTGTCAAGACAAAATTGTGGGTGAAACCCCCACGTGCCTTGACAGAGCTAAATGGCACATCCCTCTCAATTAGGATTGCAAGACGCGGCCTCCCCTGTTATAGAAGAATTAATCCACTTTCACGACCATGCTCTAATAATCGTATTTTTAATTAGCACGCTAGTCCTTTACACCATCGTAGCCATGGTTTCTATTAAATTAACCAACAAATATATTTTAGACTCCCAAGAAATTGAAATTGTTTGAACCATCCTGCCTGCCGTCATTCTTATTATAATTGCACTGCCCTCTCTGCGAATTCTTTATCTAATAGATGAAATTAATGATCCACACCTTACCATTAAAGCCATGGGCCACCAATGATACTGAAGCTACGAGTACACAGACTACGAAGACCTAGGCTTCGACTCATACATAGTCCCCACCCAAGATCTCTCCCCAGGACAATTCCGGCTCTTAGAAACAGACCACCGTATAGTAGTTCCAATGGAATCCCCAGTCCGTGTCTTAGTCTCAGCAGAAGATGTCCTCCACTCCTGAGCCGTCCCAGCTTTGGGGGTTAAAATAGACGCAGTACCCGGACGCCTAAATCAGACCGCTTTCATCGCCTCCCGCCCCGGTGTATTTTATGGTCAATGCTCTGAGATTTGCGGGGCCAACCACAGCTTTATACCTATCGTGGTAGAAGCTGTGCCCTTAGAACACTTCGAGAACTGATCATCACTTATAATTGAAGACGCCTCACTAGGAAGCTAAAAGGATATTAGCGTCAGCCTTTTAAGCTGAAGTTTGGTGACTCCGCCCCACCCCTAGTGACATGCCTCAATTAAACCCCGCCCCTTGATTTTTAATCCTCACTCTATCATGACTTACCTTCTTAATTATTCTTCCCCCAAAAATTTTAGCCCATGAATTTAACAATGAACCAACCATTATAGGAGCTGAAAAACCCAAACCTGAGTCCTGAAATTGACCATGATATTAAGCTTTTTTGATCAATTTATAAGCCCCACTTACATGGGAATCCCCCTTATTGCATTAGCAATCACCCTACCATGAATTCTTTATCCTACCCCCACCTCACGATGAATTAATAATCGCCTAATTACAGTCCAAAGCTGATTCATAAACCGCCTCACCCAACAAATCTTTCTTCCCATCAACCAAGGAGGGCATAAATGAGCCGTCTTACTTACATCCCTAATAATTTTCTTAATTACCCTTAATATACTAGGACTGCTGCCCTACACATTCACCCCAACCACGCAACTCTCTTTAAACATAGCATTTGCAGTACCACTGTGACTAGCAACCGTTATCATTGGTATACGAAACCAACCAACCGCAGCACTAGGTCACCTTTTACCGGAAGGCACACCAACTCCACTAATTCCAGTACTCATCATTATCGAAACAATTAGCTTATTTATCCGCCCTTTAGCCCTGGGAGTCCGACTTACCGCCAACCTCACAGCAGGCCACCTACTTATTCAACTAATCGCAACAGCAGCATTTGTTTTACTCCCAATGATGCCCACTGTAGCAATCCTGACCGCCACTGTGCTATTTTTACTCACCCTTTTAGAAGTTGCCGTAGCAATAATCCAAGCATACGTCTTCGTCCTTTTACTAAGCCTCTACTTACAAGAAAACGTCTAATGGCCCACCAAGCACATGCATTCCACATAGTTGACCCAAGCCCCTGACCCCTTACTGGCGCAGTTGGCGCCCTCTTGCTTACATCTGGCACTGCAATCTGATTTCACTTCCACTCAATAACCCTGGCAACCTTAGGATTTATCCTAACAATTTTAACGATATATCAATGATGACGAGATATTGTTCGAGAAGGAACATTTCAAGGCCACCACACCCCCCCCGTCCAAAAAGGACTCCGATACGGAATAATTCTTTTTATCACATCGGAAGTATTCTTCTTTGCAGGATTTTTCTGAGCATTCTATCACTCAAGCCTGGCACCAACCCCCGAACTGGGGGGCTGCTGACCCCCCACAGGCATTACGACTCTTGACCCATTTGAAGTGCCCCTTTTAAATACAGCAGTTCTACTAGCCTCCGGAGTAACTGTCACATGAGCCCACCACAGCCTTATAGAGGGAGAACGAAAACAAGCAATCCAATCCCTCACACTTACCATCCTCTTGGGGTTCTATTTTACCTTCCTTCAAGGCATAGAATACTACGAAGCACCATTTACTATTGCAGATGGGGTATATGGATCAACATTCTTTGTAGCCACAGGATTTCACGGCCTCCATGTTATTATTGGCTCAACATTTTTAGCAGTCTGCCTCCTGCGCCAAATTCTCTACCACTTTACATCAAACCATCATTTTGGCTTTGAAGCCGCTGCCTGATACTGACACTTTGTCGACGTAGTATGACTATTTCTCTACGTCTCCATTTACTGATGAGGATCTTAATCTTTCTAGTATAAAAGACAATACAAATGGCTTCCAACTATTTAATCTTAGTTAAAACCTAAGGAAAGATAATGAACCTTATCACAACAATTCTAATAATCACAACCCTTTTATCCTTAGTGCTCATAGCAGTTTCTTTCTGGCTCCCCCAAATAAGCCCAGATGCCGAAAAACTCTCCCCCTATGAATGCGGCTTTGACCCCCTAGGGTCCGCTCGCCTCCCCTTCTCACTACGTTTCTTCCTAGTAGCAATCCTATTCTTATTATTTGACCTAGAAATCGCATTACTCCTCCCTCTCCCTTGGGGGAACCAACTCCTCGAACCAAAAAACACTCTCATCTGGGCAATTATCGTCATCGGACTATTAACGTTAGGACTCATCTATGAATGACTTCAAGGAGGCCTAGAGTGGGCTGAATAAGGGGTTAGTCCAACAAAGACTTCTAATTTCGGCTTAGACAATTATGGTGAGACCCCATAACCCCCTTATGACTCCAACACACTTTAGCTTCACCACAGCGTTTATTCTAGGCCTAATAGGAGTAGCATTCCATCGAACCCACCTACTCTCCGCACTCCTATGCCTAGAAGGCATAATACTTTCACTCTTTATTGCGCTCTCAATTTGGTCCCTACAGACAGGAGCAACAAACTTTTCTCCTGCACCAATAATACTACTCGCCTTCTCAGCATGCGAAGCTAGCGCAGGCCTAGCCTTACTAGTAGCCACAGCCCGAACCCACGGCACAGATCGACTACAAAATCTTAACCTTCTACAATGCTAAAAATCCTTATTCCAACTTTAATATTATTTCCTACAATCTGACTAACCCCACAAAAATGGCTATGGACTGCCACAGTATCCCACAGTCTTATTATTGCACTACTGAGTTTTAGCTGGCTTAGCTGAACGTCAGAAACAGCATGAGCCACTTCAAACAACTACATAGCAATTGACCCCTTATCCTCCCCTCTTCTAGTACTTACTTGCTGACTTCTTCCCTTAATAATCCTAGCCAGCCAAAACCACACCCAAAATGAACCGATCTCCCGACAACGAATGTACATCAGCCTACTAGCCTCGCTACAGACCTTCCTAATTTTAGCATTCGGAGCCACAGAAATCATTATATTCTACATTATATTTGAAGCCACACTAGTCCCCACACTCATTATCATCACCCGCTGAGGAAATCAAGCAGAGCGTCTAAACGCAGGCACTTACTTCCTATTTTATACCCTAGCAGGCTCCCTCCCCCTTTTAGTAGCCCTACTAGCCCTTCAATCCACAACAGGAGGACTATCAATATTAACACTCAGCTTCAACCAACCCTTTAGCCTTCTCTCGTGAGGGGATAAATTATGATGGGCCGCCTGCCTATTAGCCTTTCTAGTTAAAATACCCCTGTACGGCGTACACCTATGACTCCCAAAAGCACACGTTGAAGCACCAATTGCTGGTTCAATAGTCCTAGCAGCGGTACTTCTAAAGCTAGGAGGCTATGGCATGATCCGCATTACACCTATCCTAGACCCACTAACAAAAGACATGGCTTACCCATTCATCGTCCTCGCCTTATGGGGGGTCGTAATAACAGGAACAATCTGCTTGCGCCAAACAGACCTTAAATCACTAATTGCCTACTCATCCGTTAGCCACATAGGCCTCGTAGCAAGCGGCATTTTAACCCAAACACCCTGAGGTATTACAGGCGCCATCATCCTTATAATCGCACATGGATTAACATCATCTGCCCTCTTCTGCCTAGCTAACACAAGCTACGAACGAACCCACAGTCGAACCATGGCCCTAGCACGAGGAATACAAATACTGTTCCCATTAACAGCAACCTGATGATTCCTAGCCAATCTAGCCAATCTAGCTCTTCCACCACTTCCAAATCTAATGGGAGAGATAATAATTATCACAACCATGTTCAACTGATCCCCCTGATCAATTGTACTCACCGGACTAGGAACACTAATCACCGCAAGCTACTCCCTCTACATATTCCTCATAACTCAACGAGGACAAACCCCCACTCATATCACCACCCTTCCCCCCTACCACACCCGTGAGCACTTACTAATCTCCCTCCACCTAATCCCTATTGCCCTTCTAACCCTTAAACCAGAATTAATATGAGGGTGACTATATTGCAGACGTAGTTTAATAAAAACATTGGATTGTGATTCCAAAAAAAGGGGTTAAAACCCCCTCATCCGCCCGAGAGAGGCCTGTGGCACTAGAGACTGCTAATCTCTCCCCCCACAGTTAAAATCTGTGGCTCACTCGGCTCTCGAAGGATAACAGTTATCCGCTGGTCTTAGGAGCCAAAAACTCTTGGTGCAAATCCAAGCGAGAGCTATGCAAACTACACTTGTTATAACAACTTCACTTATACTAACCTTCATCATACTAGCATACCCACTCATTACAACAATCAACCCAACCCCACTAAAAACAGACTGAGCAACCTCCCATGTAAAAACCGCCGTTAGCACCGCATTCGCAGTAAGTCTCTTACCAGCATTTTTATTTTTAGACCAAGGAGTAGAGGTAGTAGTAACAAACTGACACTGAATAAACACATCAACATTCAACATTAACATAAGCTTTAAATTTGACTACTACTCCATTATCTTCACACCAATCGCCCTCTACGTTACCTGGTCTATTTTAGAATTTGCCGCATGATACATACACGAAGACCCCAATATAAACCGCTTCTTCAAATACCTATTAACATTTCTTATCGCAATAATCATTTTAGTCACAGCTAACAATATATTCCAACTTTTCATCGGATGAGAAGGAGTAGGTATCATATCCTTCCTACTTATCGGATGATGGTACGGACGAGCCGACGCCAACACAGCTGCTCTCCAAGCAGTCATCTACAACCGAGTAGGGGATATTGGATTCATCATGACAATAGCCTGATTCGCCACCAAACTAAACTCCTGAGAAATCCAACAAATCTTTTCCATCTCACATAATCTCAACACCACCATCCCCACCCTTGGATTAATCATCGCCGCAACTGGAAAATCAGCACAATTTGGACTTCATCCATGACTGCCCTCCGCAATAGAAGGCCCCACCCCAGTTTCCGCCCTACTACACTCAAGCACCATGGTCGTGGCCGGAATCTTTCTTCTCATCCGACTTCACCCATTCATAGAGTCTAACAAAACAAGCCTAACCATTTGCCTTTGCCTAGGAGCACTAACCACCCTATTCACCGCCACATGTGCCCTAACCCAAAACGATATTAAAAAAATCGTAGCATTCTCTACCTCCAGCCAACTGGGCCTTATAATAGTAACAATCGGCCTCAACCAACCCCAGCTAGCTTTTCTTCACATTTGCACACACGCATTCTTTAAAGCAATGCTCTTTTTATGCTCAGGGTCTATCATTCACAGCCTTAATGATGAACAAGACATCCGAAAAATAGGAGGACTCCACAACCTCGCACCATTTACCTCCACATGCATAACGATCGGAAGCCTAGCCCTCACAGGAACCCCTTTCCTCGCAGGCTTCTTTTCCAAAGACGCAATCATTGAAGCCCTAAACACCTCATATCTAAACGCCTGAGCCCTTATTCTAACCCTAATCGCAACATCATTCACAGCCGCCTACAGCCTACGAATCATTTTCTTCGTATCAATAGGCACCCCACGATTTCTCCCTCTCTCCCCAATTAACGAAAACGACCCTAAAGTAATTAACCCTATTAAACGCCTTGCCTGAGGGAGCATTATTGCAGGACTTATCCTCACATCCAATACAGTACCAACAAATACCCCAATTATAACCATACCCCCCCTATTAAAACTAGGAGCCCTCATCGTTACAATTATAGGACTTCTAACAGCCCTAGAATTAGCCAACCTAACCTCAAAACAATTAAATATTACCCCTAACGTCAAACTACACAACTTCTCTAACGCATTAGGCTACTTCCCAACCATTATCCACCGATCGATACCCAAAATGGCCCTCATCCTGGGACAAACGATAGCCAACCAACTAACCGACCAAACATGACTAGAAGCATCAGGACCTAAAGGACTCTCATCTGCACAACTAAAAATATCTGTCCTTACAAGTGACGCGCAACAAGGGATAATTAAAACTTACCTAACCACATTCCTCATTACCCTTACTCTAGCAACCCTCCTGGTATTAGTCTAAACAGCCCGCAAAGCCCCCCGATCTATTCCTCGAACAAGCTCTAACACCACAAATAAACTCAACAACAAGACCGAAGCACAGATCACCAGCAAGCCACCACCCAAGGAATACATTACCCCCACCCCCCCAACATCCTCAGAAAGTACGAAAAACTCCTTACAAGCTCCTACAACAGGTAACAGGTAACCATACCACTTCCCACCAAAATACCCTACAGCAACCCCGACCCCTAATAAATAAAAAGCCACATACTCAAAAACCGAAACGTCCCATCAAGCCTCAGGATGAGGCTCGGCTGCTAAAGCAGCTGAATAAGCAAACACCACCAACATCCCCCCTAGGTAAATTAAAAACAGCACGACAGCCAAAAAAGAAGCCCCACACCCCGCCAAAACAGCACACCCCGCCCCCGCTACTACGACCAGCCCCAACGCCGCGAAATAAGGGGCCGGATTAGACGCAACCCCTACCATACCTAAAACCAATAAAAAAAGTCACATACAAAAAAGATACGACATAATTTTTACCTGGACTTTAACCAAGACTAATGACTTGAAAAACCACCGTTGTTATTCAACTATAAAAACCCCTAATGGCAAGCCTGCGAAAAACCCACCCCCTACTAAAAATCGCCAACGACGCAGTAGTAGATCTTCCTGCCCCCTCCAACATCTCAGTATGATGAAACTTTGGATCCCTCCTGGGACTATGCTTAGCAACACAAATCCTAACAGGACTATTTTTAGCCATACACTACACTTCTGACATCGCCACCGCATTCTCATCAGTAGCACACATTTGCCGAGATGTAAACTACGGGTGACTAATTCGTAATATACATGCGAACGGGGCCTCATTTTTCTTTATTTGTATTTACGCACACATTGCCCGAGGATTATACTACGGATCATACCTTTACATAGAAACATGAAACATTGGCGTAGTACTCCTGCTACTAGTTATAATAACAGCCTTCGTTGGGTATGTTCTCCCTTGAGGACAAATATCTTTCTGGGGCGCAACCGTCATTACTAACCTTCTTTCCGCAATCCCCTACGTAGGAAATGAACTAGTTCAATGAATCTGAGGAGGATTCTCCGTTGATAATGCCACCCTTACTCGATTCTTCGCCTTCCACTTCCTCTTCCCCTTTGTCATCGCAGGGGTCACAGTTCTTCACCTCCTTTTTCTTCACGAAACAGGGTCTAACAACCCAGCCGGACTAAACTCCGACGCCGACAAAATCGCATTCCACCCATACTTCTCGTACAAAGACCTTCTAGGCTTCGCAGTAATACTACTAGCACTCACCTCATTAGCCCTATTTTCCCCGAACCTTCTAGGAGACCCAGACAACTTCACCCCCGCCAATCCCTTAGTCACACCCCCTCACATCAAGCCAGAATGGTACTTCCTGTTCGCCTACGCCATTCTACGATCCATCCCTAACAAACTAGGCGGAGTCCTTGCACTCCTCTTTTCTATCCTCGTCCTCATAGTGGTCCCAATTCTGCACACCTCAAAACAACGAGGACTTACATTCCGCCCCGTCACACAATTTTTATTCTGAACACTGGTTGCAGACGTAATTATCCTAACATGGATCGGGGGGATACCCGTTGAACACCCATTCATTATTATCGGCCAAATCGCATCAGTACTTTACTTCACCCTCTTCCTTGTACTCGCCCCCCTAGCAGGGTGACTAGAAAACAAGGCCCTAAACTGAAACTGCTCTGGTAGCTTAACTTAAAGCGCCGGTTTTGTAATCCGGAAACGAGGGTTAAAATCCCCCCCAAAGCCCAAAGAGGAGAGACTCAAACTCCCACCACTAACTCCCAAAGCTAGCATTCTATAATTAAACTACCCTCTGACACTCCAGTACCCAACAAAATGCCAACTGTAGTAAACTTAAGTTAATACTACAATACTATTGGGTGTAAATACATACTATGCATTATATTACATATACTATGGTGTAAATACATACTATGCATTATATTACATATACTATGGTGTAAATACATACTATGCATTATATTACATATACTATGGTGTAAATACATACTATGCATTATATTACATATACTATGGTGTAAATACATACTATGCATTATATTACATATACTATGGTGTAAATACATACTATGCATTATATTACATATACTATGGTGTAAATACATACTATGCATTATATTACATATACTATGGTGTAAATACATACTATGCATTATATTACATATACTATGGTGTAAATACATACTATGCATTATATTACATATACTATGGTGTAAATACATACTATGCATTATATTACATATATTATGGTGTAAATACATACTATGTATTATATTACATACAGGATGGGTTTAACAAAATCATTCAAGAAGTATTAAAATGAATTTAAATCGCATAATATTAAAGTTAACTTAAAAATCAATAAACCATACAGGAGAAAAGACGACTAAGACAAACATAAAACATACTATTAGAACTATCAAAAAATCCAAAGCACCGGAGCGACAGAATAGTCCCCATAAGTTCGCTTAAACATTTTTTATGCGTTACTATACACTACTCGAAGACCAACTGTTTAATTCAGTAAGAGATCACCAACTAATTTCAAGAGCGCATATCATGCATGATAGGGTCAGGGACATAAATTGTGGGGGTTTCACAAAATGAACTATTACTGGCATTTGGTTCCTACTTCAGGGCCCCACTTTCCTTAATCCCCCCCTAAATGCGCGTTTGCGCATAAGTTAATGGTAGCGTACTAATTATCCTTTACCCACCATGCCGAGCGTTCACTAAGTAGGCATCTGGTATTTTTTTTTTCGGATAACTTTCACTTGGCATTTGACGGGGTCCTTCCTAATGTTAATATATCAAGGTTGAACATTTTCCTTGCTTACAAGTTCTATATATCCAATACTTCATCAACATTGACAAAAAACTTGCATAACTGATATCAAGTGCATAAGGTATTGTATCTTACCCCACAACTCTCTATTACAGTGCCCCCCCTGCCCCAAAAAAATTTCCTTTTTCGCGCGTATAAACCCCCTTTCCCCCTACAACCCAAACAAGTCTATTTTTATCTGTCAAACCCCGAAACCAGGAAAAACTCGACCAGTGTCATCTAGCAAGTTCCGTTTATGTGCTAGTCTTATAGTGTTGCAAAAATGGAATTTCATTTA